TTAAAAAAAAATATAAGACAAAACAACTTGAACGTTTCTATTCTTATTCTTGGGTTGTATCCATAATGAATCCTAGGGATCGTTACGATTGATGTATTCTTTTCTATCCCTTCGGATCATAGATCGAGCCAAATATCATAACTTTTTTTTGTTACCCGTCTTGTATATTATATTGCATTGCTTTTTTTCGTCCTTTCGTGTTCGAGTAGAAACTTATTTATTAAGCAAACGAGATTTTACGAAAAGGGTTCTTCCGAGTCTTAAGGGAGAGCGACTATTTCGTTTTTCGATGTGAATTTCACACAACAGGGGGGACTATTAAGAAGTTTTTTTCTATAATTTTTTAATTTAGAATAATAATAAAATTGAATAATCTATTTAATAATATAAATATTAATAATATTAAGATTCGGTTAAGATTAAGATTTCATTTTTTTTAATTTTAATCCGTTTGTTTTCTCGATTGTAGTGGTTTTTCAACACTCATATTGACAACAACGTATCAAACAAATATAATCCGATCGTGAATAAATCTCGATCAATTTATTCACATTAGCGTTCCATAGGCTTTTTTATTGTCATTAAATAGACACATTATATTTTTTTTGTTTATTATTAGGGTTGCTAACTCAACGGTAGAGTACTCGGCTTTTAAGTGCGACTCCATTTTTTACACATTTCTATGAAGCAATTGGTTCGTCCATACCATCGGTAGAGTTTGTAAGACCACGACTGATCCAGAAAGGAATGAATGGAAAAAACAGCATGTCGTACCAATAGAATGGTGAATAAAAAAAATATTTGATTCTTATTAGATCAATGGATCCGTCTAAAATTTTTGTTTGAATTTCTTCGATCGAAACAAAAAAATTCAGTTGGGTTGAATTAATAAAGGGATAGAGCTCTGCTTGGTGGCTCCAATTATAGGTAAACAAAAAGTAACCAGCTTTCCCTTTTTATTTGAATGATTGTCCCATCTAATTGTATGTTAAAAAAAAATTCGTGCTTGATGTGGGAAAAGCTTTTGCCACGAATATATTTTTGATTTATTTTTGTTATTAGTCCTAACTATATAGCTATTCTCCATTATGGGATGGCGATAAATGTGTACAAGAAAGAGTATATTGATAAAGATATTTTTTTTTCCAAAAATCAAAAGAGCGATTGGGCTGATAAAATAAAGGATTTCTAACTGGCTTCTTATCCTAGAGCACGACACGATTCGATGGAAAGAGCGAGGAGAAAGAGTCCGTTGATGGTTTTTTTTTTTTTACTTGTTTTCTAGGTATCTATTCATATTCGTTTTTTATTCTAATTCGAATATTCAAATATATAATAATAATAATACCTTGTTTTGACTGTATCGCACTATGTATTATTTGAGAATCTAATGAATCCCTGATCCTTTGACCAAATTTAATGTCAAAAATGGAGGAATATCAAGTATATTTAGACCTAGATATCTCTCGCCAACAGCACTTCCTATACCCACTCATTTTTCGGGAGTATATTTATGGACTCGTTTATGATCATGATTTTAATGGATCTATTTTTTCGGAAAATGTAGATTATGATAATAAATCTAGTTTACTAATTGTAAAACGTTTAATTACTCGAATGGATCAACAGAATCATTTGATTATTTCGGCTAATGATTCTAAAAAAAATCAATTTTTGAGTTATAATAAAAATTTGTATTCTCAAATAATATCAGAAGGTTTTGCCATCGTCGTGGAAATTCCACTTTCCCTACAATTAAACTCTTCCTCAGAGGAGTCAAAAATCATAAAATATTATAAAAATTTGCGATCAATTCATTCCATTTTTCCGTTTTTCGAAGATAAATTAACATATTTAAATTATGTGTCAGATGCACGAATACCCTATCCTATCCATCTGGAAATCTTGGTTCAAGTCTTTCGATACTGGGCTAAAGATGCCCCTTTGTTTCACTTATTAAGGTTGTTTTTTTATGAATATTGTAATTGGAATAATCTTATTACTCCAAAAAAATCGATTTCTACTTTTTTAAAAAGTAATCTAAGAGTTTTCTTGTTCCTATATAATTTTTATGTATGTGAATACGAATCTATTTTCCTTTTTCTACGTAACAAATCCTCTCATTTACGATTAACATCTTTTAGCGTTCTTTTTGAACGAATCTATTTCTATGGAAAAATAGAACATTTTTTAGAAGTCTTTGATAAGGATTTTTCGTCTACCTTATCATTCTTCAAGGAGCTTTTCATTCATTATGTTAGATATCAAGAAAAATATATTTTGGCTTCAAAGAATGCGTCTCTTTTGATGAATAAATGGAAAAATTATCTTATCCGTTTATGGCAATATCATTTTGATGTTTGGTCTCAACCAAGAACAATCAAAATAAACCAATTCTCCGAGGGTTCATTTCACCTTTTGGGCTATTTTTCAAATGTGCGGTTGAATCGTTCCGCGGTACGGAGTCAAATGCTGGAAAATTCATTTCTAATCGAAATTG